AATAAAGTGGCTGAGATATAGGCGGTAGATTGTAAATCTATAGACGAATTTATAATTCCTTTGTTAAACTCTATAGTATAAGCAATAACATTAAATTGCAAGTTTAAAGATGTGTAAATCACTAGGGTTTAATAGAATTTAAAAGATTAAAACTTTTTTTTAAAACTTTGAAGGCTTTTAGTTTGAATAACTTAAAATTCTATACTAATAAAAAATAAATAGGTAACAGGAGTCCAATAAAATTAAAGGATGTTTTTATTAATATTGAAATATTAGAAATAAGTGACTTATATTTTATGTTAAAGTTTATAATAGGATTTAAAAGTAAAATAAATATAATAATAATACGTAAATAAAAGTATAAAGTAATTAGAGCTGAAAATAATAAAAAAAATAAAGGAATATAAAGATTGAGGTTTACTATAGTTTGAATTAATATTCATTTAGGAATAAATCCTGTAAAAGGTGGTAATCCCCCTAGAGATAAAAGATTAAAAGAAATTAGAATTGAATGAAAGATTCTATTTTGGTCTGATTGTATTAAATTTGATAATGTAAATACTTGAAGATTGTAGAATATACTTGTAATTGAAAGCAAAATAAATGAATAAACAATAAAATAAATAAATCAAAAAGTATCTCCAGTTGAAATTGCAATTATTATTCAAGATATGTGATTAATTGAAGAAAAAGCAATAATTTTACGCAAGTGTATTAAATTTAAACCCCCTAATGCTCCTACAATAGCTGATATAATAGAAAAAAAAATAATTATTTTAATTAAAATGTTGTTAATTATTAAATAAGATAAAAGAATTATAGGGGCTAATTTTTGAATCGTAGATAACAAAAAAATTTGTGGTCAATTTAAACCTTCTATTACTTGAGGAAATCAAAAATGAAAGGGAGCACTAGCTAGTTTTAATAAAAGAGCTAAGAAAATAAAAATATAACTGATAAAAAAAAATGATATAGACAGAAATCCTGATGAAATAAATAAAGCTGACCCTAAGGCTTGAATAAGAAAGTATTTTAATGCTGCTTCTGAATAGTAAGAGTTTATTTTTAAAGCAATTAAAGGAATAAAAGATATTATGTTTAATTCTAGACCAACCCAAGCCCCAAATCAAGAAGGCGAAGAAATTGAAATAATAGAGCCTAAAAGTAATGTAAAAATAAAAATTATATAAGAGGAAGGAAAAAACATTAAAAAGAGAAAGATTATACTTTCATTTGCGGGGTATGAGCCCATTAGCTTAGTATTAGCTTATCTTTTACTTTAGTAAATGAATATCGAATATATGATTATAAAAAAAAATTAATAACATAAATTTATTAAAATAATATAGGTAAAAAAATTACATGATTAGCTCTATCAAAGCTATCCTTTTAAATCAGGCACTATATTAGAATGTAGAAAATGTTATAAAAGTATTGAACAATTATTTATGTTTATAAGCAAAAATAATTTTATTGGTTTAGATTGTTATTAAGAAAAGTATTAGTATTTAATTGTATTTTAATTTAAAATTTAAATAATTATATGAATATAGTGAATATATATATATGTATGTATTTGAAAATTAAAAAATTAATTTACATAAGAAATTATATTATTTATTGAAGTATTTGTTGATGTAAAGAGCATAAAAAGTTTTGATCTTTTAAGGAATGGTGCAAATCCATTACGAATAAGACAAATTTTTAATTTTTATAAAATAATTAAATATTGTTATTGTTAAATTGTTATAAATAAAATTTTAAGAATAAAATTTTATTATAGAATATGTATATATATATATATAAATATATGCATATATTTAATTATAACATTTATATTAACATTATATGTGTGAATTAACTTATAAATGAATATATTAGAATATAATTATTTATCTCCCCTATAGTAGAAGTAATTTCATTGGTCCAGAACTTTCTCTTCAGGAGAGAGAGTAAAAGTCTGGACCATTGGAATTACTTCTGGTTTCATTGAACGAAAGCTTATCGCATTTAAAATGTATATCCGTAACAGAAATGTATTTTATTACAGTTAAAATGATATCTATAATATAAGTTCTTAGTTTTATATGTTCTTTAAATTTATTTTTTTTTATTTGTTTATATTTTTTATTTATATAATTTTTCTCCGTTTTCTATTCTTTTTTAGGAATGTTAATAAATATGATCTTTATGTTGTATCTTTTTTTTTTTTGTTTATATTGTTTATTTGTATAACGTTTACTGGAATTTTTACATTTATATGTATATACCTCTTGTAATAGAGTTCTGTATATATACATATATACAATGTGTAAATTTATACTTTATTTTTTTATACTTATTATTATACAAAGATTTATTTATATTAAAATTCTAATATCTGTTTGTATTTGTATTGATTAGTGTTTAATTTTGGCTTAAATTTTTACGTTTTTATTAAAATTGCATGAAAATTATTGGTGTGTATAAATATATTTAATTTTATATTAAAATATTGTCTTAAATAAATATAATTAATGAATTATATAATCTCAGCATAAACTATTAATTTATGTGCGAAAGTATGAATTAGTAATAATAATTAAATCTGATGAATATTTGTGCCAGCATTCGCGGTTATACTTTAAGATTAAGTAAAAAAAATTAGTAATTTAGTTAAATGAGAAATTTTATAAATTTATAAATAATAAAAGGTAAAATTTAATTGTTATTTTATATAGATTTAATAATTTTAATTGAAGCTAAAAAATCTAACTATAAACTAGGATTAGATACCCTATTATTTTAGGAAAAAATTTTAAACTAGATTAGTATTAGTTAAATACTTAAAAATTAAAAGATTTGGCGGTGATTTAATCTTTTCAGAGGAATTTGTTTTTTAATCGATAATCCACGAAAAATCTTACTTGTTTTTGTTGAATAATATCAGTTTGTATACCATCATTATCAGATAATTCTAAAAAGAAAAATTATCAAATATAAATAACTATTAAAATTAGATCATGGTGCAGCCTATAAACAAGGTAAAATGAATTACAATAAATTATTTTATAATGAATTAATAAAGTAATTTTTATTATGAAGGAGGATTTGATAGTATTATAAATTTAATAAGTTTATAAGATAGTGGCTCTAAATCATGTACATATCGCCCGTCGCTTTCATTTATAAATGAAATAAGTCGTAACATAGTAGATGTACTGGAAAGTGTATCTAGAATTATCAAAGTATAGTTAAATTAGTTTAACGTTTCATTTACGTTGAAAAAAATTATCGTGCAAATCGATTTACTTTGAAATTTAACAGCTTGTTTATGATTTTTTTTAAAATTTTTATAAGAAAAATAATTTTGTTATATTGTTATTAAGTAATTTTTAATAAAATAAAATAAATAAACTATAGGTGAAAGTACTGTAAAGGAAAGTTTAATAATGTAAAATTTTTTATAGTAATTTTAAATCTTTATACCTTGTGTATCAGGGAAAATTTATATAATTTAAATATTATAAATATCTCGAAATAAGAACAGTTAATTTTATAAAAAAGTTTTTGTAAAAAATAAATTTTTAATATAAAATTAAAGATGAAATATCAGCCGAGTTTTATTATATCTAGTTTTTTAAAAAATAAATTAAATTTATTTTTTGTATTAAATTATATACAAAATAAAAGTATAGGAGGGATTAGCTTCTTATAATATAAATTAATAAAAAGTTATATAAGTTTTAAATATTTTAATTAGTCTTAAAAGTAGATATATTTATAAAGTGTTTTAACTAAATTTTTGTGTTTATATTATTTATAGTAACTTTTTTGAAATATTAAAAAATTAATTTTAACATGAAAAGTTTTGATATAATGATTTTATTAGTAAAGTTTAGTATTAATTTAAAAAATAAAATATTGCATATTATTTAATGAATTTATAATAATATAAAGGAATTCAGCAAAAAATTTTTTTGCCTGTTTATCAAAAACATGTCTGTTTGAAGGTATAAAAAGTTTAACCTGCCCACTGATAAAATTTTAAAGGGCCGCGGTATTCTGACTGTGCAAAGGTAGCATAATCGTTAGTTTTTTAATTGGAATCTTGTATGAATGGTTTGACAAAAAAAAATCTGTCTTTATAATTATTTATTGAATTTAACTTTTAAGTGAAAAGGCTTAAATAAATTAAAAAGACGATAAGACCCTATAAAGCTTAATATTATATTTTTATTTAATTAAATTTTAAATTTTATATAAAAATTTGGTAAATAAATTTTATTTTATTGGGGTGATAATGGTAAAATGATTATTAACTGTTAAATTTTTTAGACAAAAATAAATGAATAGTAATTGTTATAAAGGATCCTGTATTAAAGATTAAAAGTTTAAGTTACTTTAGGGATAACAGCGTTATTTTTTTTGAGAGTTCTTATCGAGAAAAAAGTTTGCGACCTCGATGTTGAATTAAAATATCTATATAATTGCAGTAGTTATATAAGAAGGTCTGTTCGACCTTTAAAATTTTACATGATTTGAGTTCAGACCGGCGTAAGCCAGGTCGGTTTCTATCTTTTAATTTTTAAAAAATTATTTTAGTACGAAAGGATTAAATAATTAAAATTGTTTTTAATAATTGAATGAACTATTTTGACAGATAATATGTGCTGGATTTAGGTTCCTGTTAAATAGAAATAATTCTATAAATAGTTTAATAATTAAGAAATCTAATTATTTTGTGACTTTAATGATTGTGGAAATTATCAATTTTTTAGTATTAATTATTTGTGTATTAATTGGTGTAGCTTTTGTTACGTTATTGGAACGTAAAATTTTAGGTTACATTCAAATTCGTAAAGGTCCTAATAAAGTTGGATTTATAGGTATTTTACAACCTTTTTCAGATGCTGTAAAACTTTTTACTAAGGAACAAATAGTACCTACTGTGTCTAATTTTTTAGTTTACTATATATGTCCTGTATTTAGTTTGTTTATTTCATTGTTGGTTTGAGTAGTTGTACCTTATGAAATTGGATTGATAAGGTTTAATTTAAGAATTTTATTTTTTTTGTGTTGCTTGAGTATAGGAGTTTATTCAACTATAGTTGCTGGATGATCTTCGAATTGTAAGTATTCTCTTTTAGGTAGTTTACGAGCTGTTGCTCAAACTATTTCATATGAGGTTAGATTGGCTTTAATTTTGTTATCTTTTGTGATATTGATTGGTGGGTTTAATTTAAATTTATTTAATCAATACCAAGTGAATTTTTGATTTATTATTATTGCTTTTCCATTAGGTATAGTGTGATTTAGATCTTGTTTAGCTGAAACTAATCGTACTCCTTTTGATTTTGCAGAAGGTGAATCAGAATTAGTTTCAGGATTTAACACTGAATATGGTGCAGGAGGATTTGCTTTAATTTTTATAGCAGAATATGCGAGAATTTTGTTTATAAGGGTTCTTTTTGTTATTTTTTTTTTAGGAAGAAGTCCATTTAGGGTTATATTTTATATTAAAAGGGTTATAGTTGCTTTTATTTTTGTATGAGTTCGAGGTACGTTACCTCGTTTACGTTACGATAAATTAATATACTTAGCTTGAAAAAGTTATTTGCCCTTATCGATTAATTATTTAATTTTTTTTTTAGGATTTAAAATATTTTGTTTTTGTTTAATTTATAATTAAATTAACATATTGAATTAAAGGATAAATAAGATTATTAAGAAATATTCTTATTTAATGTTTTCAAAACATTTGTTTTAAATTTAAACTAAACAATCATTTAAGTATATTATCTCATCAGATTAACAAAAGTGGGTTAATTAAATAGAATAAAAAATATAAAACTGTTAATATTTGTCCTGTAAAAATATAAGGATCTTCAACTGGTCGCGCTCCAATTCAAGTTAAAAGAAGTACAATTACTACAAAAATTCAAAATAAAATCTGATTTAAAGGGTAAAATGCCAATCTTTGAAATTTTGATACATGTGTAAAAGGTAGAATTATTAGAATGGCAATTGAAGCAACTAGAGCAATAACTCCCCCTAATTTATTCGGAATTGATCGTAAAATAGCATATGCAAATAAAAAATATCATTCTGGTTGAATGTGAGGAGGTGTTACTAAGGGATTAGCTGGGATAAAATTATCTGGATCTCCTAAGAAATAAGGGGCTAATAAAGTTAAAAATAATAATATGGTTAGCATTATAATAAATCCTACAATATCTTTGAAAGTAAAATAAGGATGAAATGGTACTTTATCTGATTGTCTTGAAATACCTAGAGGGTTATTTGCTCCTGCTTGATGTAAAAATAAAATGTGAATTATCGAAAAAGCTGCTGCTACTAAAGGTAAAATGAAGTGAAATGAAAAAAATCGAGTTAAAGTAGCATTATCTACAGAAAATCCTCCTCAAATTCATTGAACTAAATCTGTACCAATATATGGAATAGCTGAAAATAAATTAGTAATAACGGTTGCTCCTCAAAAAGATATTTGACCTCATGGAAGAACGTAGCCTAAAAATGCAGTTGCTATGATTATAAATAAAATAATTACACCTACTATTCAAGCATGAAGATTTATATATGATCTGAAATAAATACCCCGTCCAATATGAATATAAAGACAAATAAAAAAAAAAGAAGCCCCGTTGGCATGTAGCGTTCGTAAAAATCATCCATAGTTTACATCTCGACAAATATGAGCTACACTAGAAAAAGCGAGATCAATATGAGCAGTATAATGTATGGCTAAAAATAAGCCAGTGGCAATTTGTACAATCAAACATAATCCCAATAATGATCCGAAATTTCAAAATGTAGAGATATTTCTTGGAAGTGGTATGTCAACAAGAGCATTATTGGCAATTTTAAATAATGGATGGGATTTTCGTAAAGGTGTTGTCATTATTGTAATAATCGTAGAGGCCCCTTAAATAAATTTGTAATTTTTACTACAATAATTAATATAAGTAAAAGATAAGAAATAATAAAAATTGTAAAAATTATTGAAGGGGTGTTATAAATTCAATTAATAATAAATGGTGTAGATGTTAGTAATTTAAATGAAGAGGGTTGTAATGATGATGAATTTAATATTAAAAGGGGATCTATAAAAAAAAAAATTAATGAAATAAAAAAGGTAATAAAAAATATAAATAATAATGAATTAGAAAAATAGAATGACTCATTTGATGCTAAAGAAGCTACGTAAATAAATAAAACTAATATCCCCCCTAAGAAAACTAAAAATAAAATATAAGAAAATCAAAAAGAGTAAGTTGAAATTCCCACTGTAAGAGAAATTAAAACTGTTTGAATTAATAATGTTAAACCTATAGCTAAAGGATGAGAGAGTTGTGTAAACAAAATTGAGAAAGTAAATAGTATTGGAATAGTTAATATTAAAATATCAGAGAATAGTTTAAAAAAATATTAGTTTTGGGAATTAAAGATAAAGATACTTTCTTTTTCTCTGAAGTTTTAAGAAATATATTTCATTATTGGTTTACAAGACCAAAGTTTTAAATTTAAACTATTAAAACTTATAAATTAATGATAAATTTTAGATTTTTAATAACGATGGGATCTTTGTTTATAATTTTTTGTGGATTATGAGGATTTATTTCTTATCATAAACATTTGTTAAATTCATTATTAAGATTAGAATTTATAATATTGGGTATTTTTTGACTTTTAAGATTGCAAATAGTAAATGTAGGTAGAGAAATTTATTTTACTTTGTTTTTTTTGACTTTAGTGGTATGTGAAGGTGCTCTTGGTCTATCATTGTTAGTTTTAATTGTTCGAAGTCATGGAAATGATTATTTTAAAAGATTTAATATTTTAGAATGTTAAAAATTATATTACCTATAATTATATTGATAAAATTTAAAGATAATTGAAGTTTGGTTCAAATTGGTTTAGGTTTATTGAGGTTTTTAGTAGGGTTAAATTGCTTTAGTAATATATATTTATATAATTTGGGATTTAGATTGGGTGTGGATTATGTAAGATATATTATAATTTATTTAAGATCTTGAATTATATTTCTAATTATTATTTCCAGAAGACAAGTAAAGTCTATGAAAAAATTTCCTTCTATATTCATTATTGTTAATTTATTTTTGTTATTAAGTCTTTATTTGACTTTTTCCACTTTAAATTATTTATTATTTTATATTAGATTTGAAATATCATTAATTCCGACGTTAATTTTAATTTTGGGTTGAGGTTATCAACCTGAGCGTATTCAAGCTGGTATTTATATATTATTTTACACTTTATCTTTGTCATTACCTTTATTATGTTCTTTATTGTTTATTTATTTTAAAGAGGGAAGTCTTACAATGTTATTGATAAAGCCTGTTATTATTTTAAATTATGTTAATATGATTTGATATTTCAGTAGAGTCATAGCTTTTTTAGTAAAATTACCTATATATATGTTTCATTTATGGTTACCTAAAGCTCATGTAGAAGCCCCTGTAGCAGGATCTATAATTTTAGCTGGTGTTTTATTAAAATTAGGGGGGTATGGGTTAATTCGAATTTTGATTGTATTTCAAAAAATTAGTTTGAATTTTTCTTGATTATGAGTAAGAATTAGCTTAATAGGCGGTATTATTATTAGTTTAGTGTGTTTGCGACAAGTGGATATAAAATCTTTAATTGCTTATTCTTCTGTAGTACATATGAGATTGGTTTTATGTGGGTTAATAATTTTTAGTTGGTGGGGTTTAATAGGAGCCGTGGTAGTTATAGTAGGTCATGGACTATGTTCTTCTGGTCTTTTTTGTATGGCCAATATGGTGTACGAGCGAGTAGGAAGTCGAAGACTTTTAATTAGTAAAGGATTATTAAATTTTATACCTAGAATAGGATTATGATGATTTTTATTAAGTGTTGGTAATATGGCAGCTCCTCCTTCTTTAAATTTATTTGGTGAGATTAGTTTAATTATTAGTTTAATGAGATGAAGTAAATTAAGAATATTGGGGCTTATACTACTTTCTTTTTTTAGAGCTAGATACACTTTGTATATATATAGATTAAGTCAACATGGAATTTTTTTTAGATCTTTATATTCTTGTAGTTCTGGTAAGGTTAATGAATATATGGTATTATTTTTACATTGATTTCCTTTAAATGTATTGATTTTAAATTTAAATTTAGTTAGTGGAATTATATATCTATAACGATAAATATTAAAAATATATAAAATAAAATATAGATAATGGTTGGAAAATTTTATATGCATGTGACTAGAATATTATTTTTAGGTTTATGTTCTTTCAGTTGCTGAATTGTATTTATAATAAAAATATTTTCTGGAGAAGTTAACATAATTGAATGAGAATTAATAAGATTAAATTCTTTGTCAGTTATTTTTGTTTTGATTTTTGATTGAATTTCTATATTATTTTTATCTTTTGTTTTGTTAATTTCTAGTAGTGTAATATTTTATAGAGGAAGATACATAGCTGGAGATAAGAATTTTAATCGATTTATGTATCTTGTTTTGGCTTTTGTTTTTTCCATGGCCATGATAGTTTTAAGACCAAATTTAATTAGAATTTTATTAGGATGAGATGGGTTAGGATTAGTGTCTTATGCTCTTGTAATTTTTTATCAAAATGAAAAATCTGCTAATGCTGGTATGTTAACTATTTTATCAAATCGAGTTGGTGATGTTGCTATTTTATTAAGAATTGGTTTAATAATAAGGTTAGGAAGTTGAAATTTTGTTATATATAGATATTATATTTTAGATAAAGAATGAATTCTATTAAAATTTTTAATTATATTAGCTGCTATAACTAAAAGTGCTCAAATTCCTTTTTCTGCGTGGTTACCTGCTGCAATAGCAGCACCTACACCCGTGTCTGCTTTAGTTCATTCATCGACACTTGTAACTGCTGGAGTTTATTTAATAATTCGATTTAGTTCTGCTTTAGAAAATTCAAAAATTCAAAGTTGATTATTGTTAATTTCTTGTTTAACGATGTTTATAGCTGGATTAGGTGCTAATTTTGAATATGACTTAAAAAAAATTATTGCGCTATCTACTTTAAGTCAATTGGGTGTAATATTAAGAATTTTGTCTTTGGGTTATCCTGATCTTTCTTTTTTTCATTTATTAAGTCATGCATTGTTTAAAGCTTTATTATTTATATGTGCTGGAGTTGTTATTCATAGAGTAGGAGGCTATCAAGATATTCGATATATAGGTTGTTTAATTAAATTCATGCCGCTAAGAGTGGCTTACATAACAGTAGCGAATTTAGCATTATGTGGATTTCCTTTTTTAGCAGGATTTTATTCAAAAGATATAATTTTAGAAGTGGCGTTTATAAGATGAATTAATTTCATTTCTTTTTTATTATATGTATTAGCTACTGGATTAACTGTAAGTTATACTATACGATTAGTTTTTTATAGATTAAGAGGTGAATATAATTTAAGATCTTTAAATAATGTATCTGATGAAGATAAAATCATAAATAATTCGATAACTTTATTAGGATTTAGTGCAATTATTATAGGAGCAATATTATCATGATTAATATTTCCAGAGCCATATATAATTTGTATAAGGATGTTTATAAAAAATTCTGTATTAATAATTACTTTATTAGGAGCATTTTTAGGTTATATATTAAATTTATTAAATATTACGTATAGATTAAAATCTTTAATAAGTTATAAATTTGTAGTAATGTTTGGTTCTATATGATTTATACCTTTTTTAAGAACTAAAAAAATTAGAGAAATAAATCTTAACAACGGGGTTACAATGGAAAAGTTAATAGATAAAGGTTGATATGAATATTTAGGAGGTCAAGGCTTGTATTATATATTTTCAAAATTATTTGTTATTTTAAATTTATTACAAATAAATAGAATTAAAGTGTTTATAAAAATATTTATTATTGGAATTATCATAATAATGTTTATATTTTTATAATTATAAATTTATATAATTTATTTAGAATATTGCATTGAAGCTGCAAAAGAGACATAATTTGTCTGTAAGTAAACTCAAATAGTTTAATAAAAAATATTAGTTTGTGGCACTTAAGATGTAAAATTTACTTTGAGTAATTTTTAGAAATTAAAAATTTCAGTTTTGTAATGAAAATACAACGTGTTAATTACACTATAAAAACAAGGAATATAAACGGAATTTAACCGCTTAAATAAAAGTTAGAAGCTTTTGTTTTTGTCATAATATTCCTTCTTGATAGGAATTAAAAATTCAATTTTATTATTAACAGTAATATACCTCTATTTGGTTTCTATCAATAAAATTAGAAGGCTGTAAGCCTAAAATTTAGGTCGAAACTAAATGCAATAATTCGCTTTCTAATTAAAATTAAACCAGTTTAAAAAACTACTCATGAATGCAACTCATACGTCATGTATTGACTATGGTTTAAATTAAGACCAATTCAAAGCTCCTTGAAATCATTCATAATAAAGTCCAAGTAATAAAATAAATAAAAATACAATTCTTGTAAAAAATCAAGAAAAAATATTTGTTAGTCTTAAAGTTGAAGCAATAGGTAATAATAGTGTGATTTCTACATCAAAAATTAAGAAAATTACAGCAATTAAAAAAAATCGTAAAGAGAAAGGAAGACGAGCTGATCCTTTAGGATCAAATCCACATTCATATGGAGAATTTTTTTCTCGATCTATAATTGTTTTTTTTGATAAAATAGTTGCAATGATTATAACTATACATGAAATAATAAATGTTAATACTGAAATTATTAATATTGTAAAAATTATTTTTTCTAAATTATTTAGACCTTCTGATTGGAAGTCAGATATACTATTATATACTAAAAAAATTATCCACCTCATCAGTAAATAAAAATATATAAAAATAATCATACTACATCAACAAAATGTCAGTATCAAGCAGCGGCTTCAAATCCTAAATGATGTAAAGATGAAAAATGACATTTATAAAGTCGTAAAAAACAAACTGATAAAAATGTTGTTCCAATAATAACATGAAGACCATGAAATCCAGTAGCTACAAAAAAAGTTGATCCAAATACTGAGTCAGCAATAGTAAAAGGAGCTTCGATATATTCATATGCCTGAAGTAAAGTAAAATAAAATCCTAAAATAATAGTTAATCCTAGACTTTGTATTGCTTGATTATGATTAGCTTCTATAATAGCATGATGGGCTCATGTAACTGTTGCACCAGAAGAAAGCAAAATAGTTGTATTTAAAAGAGGAATTTGAAATGGGTTAAAGGGTTGAATACCTAAAGGAGGTCAGTATATACCAATTTCTACAGTTGGTGATAATCTTCTATGGAAAAATGCTCAAAAAAAAGAAAAAAAAAATAATACTTCTGATAGAATAAATAAAATTATTCCCCATCGTAATCCTTTTATAACTACTAAAGTATGTAAACCTTGATAAGTTCCTTCACGAGTTACATCTCGTCATCATTGAATTATAGTTAAAATAGTTGCAATAAATCTTAAAATAAGAAGATTTATATTATATTGATGAAATCATTTTACTAAACCAGTAGTTAATATTATAGCTCTAATTGAACCAGTGAGAGGCCAGGGTCTTATGTCTACTAAGTGATAGGGATGGAAACCATGAGATGATGTCATTAGTTAATTTCTCCTGTGTAAAGAGTTCTAAGAACGGCAAATACGTATGATTGAATAATTGCAACAGCAGATTCTAAAATTAAAAGAAGGATTTGAGCAGTAATGAGAATAAATAATATAGATACACCTAAAGAAGGCCCTACACCTCCTAATAAAGTTAAAAGTAAATGACCAGCAATTATGTTAGCAGCCAATCGAATAGCTAATGTTCCGGGTCGAATAACATTTCTAATTGTTTCAATTAATACTATAAAAGGTATTAGAGCAAAAGGAGTACCTTGGGGCACTAAATGAGCGAATATATGTTTAGTGTGTTGAAATCAACCGAATACTATCAATGTTAATCATAAAGGCAAAGATAGAGATAATGTTATTGCTATATGTCTTGATCTAGTAAATACATATGGTAAAAGACCTAAAAAATTGTTAAATACAATAAGACTAAATAAAGCTACAAATAATATAGTTGATCCAATGTGAGAAGGTTGAAGTAAAGCTTTAAATTCTTTATGAAGGATTTGAATTATTTTTCTTCATAATAATGATCAACGTGAGGGAGAAGCTCAATATAAGTAAGGTAAAAATATTAATCCCAATAAAGTAGAAATTCAATTTATTGACAAATTGAAAATTCTTGATGAAGGTTCAAAAATTGAAAATAAGTTTGTTATAATTTTCAAGATTTAGAAATAATTTTATTATCATAAGAGATTGAAGAAATGTTATTAAAAGGTTTAATAAAATAATTTAATATAAAAAATAATAAAAATATTAATAAAAAAAATACAAATAAATACAGTCAATAAAGAGGAGCTATTTGGGGCATCAAGAAATATCTTTAAGATAATTTACGCATGACAAACGAATGTTATAAATTTAACTAATTTCTTCACCAGAAGTAGACGTTAATATACTATGATAGATTTAAAAGATCTAAACTTACTTTCAGTCATCGGGTGAATCTTCAATTGATAGTGAAATTCAATTTAAAAATGAGTTAATAGAAACTCTTTCAATTACAATAGGTATAAATCTATGATTTGCTCCACAAATTTCTGAACATTGTCCATAAAATAGACCTGGTCGGTTGATTAAAAATCTAGATTGATTTAGACGTCCTGGAATTGCATCTGCTTTCACACCCAAAGAAGGTACAGTTCAAGAATGAATAACATCAGCTGCTCTAATAAGAACTCGAATTTGTGTATTTATAGGTAGGACTGTTCGATTATCAACATCTAATAAACGAAATTCTGAATCTTTTAATTCATTAGATGGGATTATATAAGAATCAAATTCTATTTGTAAAAAATCAGAATATTCATATCTTCAGTATCATTGATGTCCAATTGTTTTGAGAGTTATAGAAGGATTATTTACTTCATCTAAAAGATATAATAAGCGTAATGATGGGAGAGCAATAAAAATTAGAATAAAAGCTGGAATTGATGTTCAAATAATTTCAATCGGTTGGTTTTCTAATATATAACGATTAATAAAAGAATTAAAAAATAAAGTTGATATTATATATCCTACGAATGTAACAATTAATACTAAAACTAATATAATATGATCATGGAAAAAAATTAATTGTTCTATAAGAGGTGAAGCTCTGTCTTGAAAACCTAAATATGCTCATGTTGCCATATGTAATTCTAAAAGAAGAATAATCTTCCTTATAGGAGCTTAAATCCTACACATCTATCTGCCATTTTAGATAGTTAGTAATTAGTGGAATTTCTATATATGAATGATCTGCTGGTGGGTAAGAATGTTTTCATTCAATTGAAGAGGGTAAAAATGGTGTAAAAATAACAGGTCGATTTGATACTAAAGCTTCTCAAACGATTAGTAAAAATCCAAGTGCAGCAACAAAAGAAATTATTGAACCTAGTGAAGATACAATGTTTCATGTTGCGTAGGCGTCAGGATAGTCAGAATATCGTCGTGGTATACCATTTAGTCCTAAAAAATGTTGAGGAAAAAAAGTTAAATTTACTCCGATAAAGGTTACTAAAAAATGTATTTTTAATCATTTAGGATTTATAGATAAACCAGTTATTAAAGAGAATCAATGAGCAATACCAGCAAAAATTCCAAATACAGCTCCTATAGACAATACATAATGAAAATGAGCAACAACATAATAAGTATCATGAAGAATAATATCAATTGAAGAATTGGCTAAGACTACTCCGGTTAGACCCCCTACAGTAAATAAGAAAATAAATCCTAAGGCCCATAAAAGTGATGGAGAGTAATTTATTTGTGTCCCATGAAGAGTTCTTAGTCATCTGAAAATTTTAATTCCTGTTGGAATTGCAATAATTATGGTAGCTGATGTAAAATAGGCACGTGTATCTACGTCTATTCCAACTGTAAATATATGGTGAGCTCATACTACAAATCCTAGAATTCCAATTGCTATCATAGCATAAATTATACCTAATGTACCAAAAGATTCTTTTTTTCCTGATTCTTGCCTAACAATATGTGAAATTATACCAAATGCCGGTAAAATTAAAATATAAACTTCTGGGTGACCAAAAAATCAAAATAAATGTTGATATAATACAGGATCCCCTCCTCCTGCAGGATCAAAAAATGAAGTATTTAAGTTACGATCTGTTAATAATATAGTAATAGCACCTGCTAGAACTGGAAGAGATAAAAGTAATAAAATGGCAGTAATAAATACTGATCAGACAAATAAAGGTATTTGATCTATAGTTATGCCATAAGATCGTATATTAATTACTGTTGTTATAAAATTTACTGCTCCTAAAATGGATGAAACACCAGCTAAATGTAGAGAAAAAATTCCTAAATCTACAGAGGCTCCTGCGTGGGCAATAGCAGCAGCTAAAGGAGGATACACAGTTCATCCTGTTCCAACACCTCTTTCAACTATACTTCTTGTTAATAATAAAGATAGAGAAGGGGGTAATAATCAAAATCTTATGTTATTTATACGTGGGAAAGCTATATCTGGGGCCCCAAGTATTAAAGGAACTAATCAATTACCAAATCCTCCAATTATAATAGGTATAACCATAAAAAAAATTATTACAAATGCATGAGCTGTTACAACTACATTATAAATTTGATCATTACCAATTAAACTACCTGGTTGTCTTAATTCTGCTCGAATAATTAATCTTAATGAAGTACCAACTATTCCTGCTCAAGCTCCGAAAATAAAATATAAAGTACCAATGTCTTTATGATTTGTAGAAAAGAATCATCGTTGCAT